TCCAATATTGCGGGGGATAACCCTATTAAGGTCTTTCAAAAGAGCAGATATGGGGAATTTGGATTTCTCGCAGCTATCCAACCAAGACTTTCAATGTTTGAATAGAAGGTTCATAGTGTAAGACTTATTTGATCTTCTTATCTTACTTATTAATTATTATAATTTTTCTCGAATAAACCATTAATTTTATAGAAAAATATTAAGAATCTCATCGAAAACTTACAGCAGCTTGCCAAACGAAGGCTAAGAGAAAAAAGAACAAAGGTATGACTGGCATAAGATCTACGATTGGATTCAAAAAAGCGTAGGCCTCGGGCAATTTGGCGAAGAAAAGACTACTCGAATAAAAGGCAGAATTAAGACAGATGCAGATCAAACTAAAGATATTAAGCATAACAGACATTTTGTTCTTGGAGATAATTGCATTTTGATTGAGTTAATGATATAAGGAAAAATGAAGTAAATTAAGGTAGACAAAAATCCTTCTTTTTCTTTGAACCCACCCAATCAAAAATTCCCCAATTCTCAAACAAAGGAGAATAGAAGAAATCATACTTTCATAGAATATCTTAATTTAATTATATGTAATGATCAATGAATTTGGTTGAATTCTATATCTACACGCGTAAAAATCCTAGCAAGAATCTAATCTATTCTATAAAGATTTTATATATAAAATTGTCCTGGAATTGACCAAGACCCAATACTAATATTATTCTTTATTAGTGTAGAATGTAAATATAGATGGGGCGTGGCCAAGTGGTAAGGCAACGGGTTTTGGTCCCGGTATTCGGAGGTTCGAATCCTTTCGTCCCAGGTATATACATTGTATCAGAGTAAAAGTATCTTTTGAAAATAACGTTATGTTTAAATGCCTAATATTGGATAGAATGTCATTCTTGTTTCTTTTATAATGATTCTTTTATGAATCAGATCTTTGTTTTTCACAACATACAGATAGTACTAAATATATTTGTTTATGATCAAGATATGATGGTAACATGGGTCACACCCTAGTTGAATTCAACTAATTAAAAAATAAAATATAGCGGATTTTTCATCATATGTCCATTCCCTTCATATTGAAGAAAAACCTTACGTCTCATATCTTTTTTAATTTTCAACGTCTATCTCACACAAAAAAAATGGGGTTTTTGTTCAATTCACTTATCTGCTTTAAATCGTTGATGGTTCAATTCGAAAAGATATTTTTTTTTTATGATAATCAAATTTTTAGTCTTTACTGTAAAACTTTATTCAAATAATGATATCGAAATAGTAAACTTTTTCGATTATAAATATTTTTAATGATTGCTTTTGAGTTGAATCTTTGGTATTCAAAAAAGTAGGAAATGGGCCATATTGAGTCACTTTAAGATGCAGAATAAAAAAGAATTCATTTTTTCATATTCGTATTCTTTCTATATTTCTATTAGTTTTTTTAATAAAGTGTTGCATTAATACAATAACATACAATAATAGGTGGGGTCTTGCTAAGATTGCTTCAAAAAATTTTTACCATCTTTGTATAGAAGAAAAAAGGGTATAGATTAAAATGTTTATGTATCGACGGAACCAATGACTATTCATGATTCCATAATTGAATCAATTCCATATGGGTTCCAAATTAGAGGAATGTTTTGTTATGGTAAAACTTCGTTTGAAACGCTGTGGTAGAAAGCAACGTGCGACTTGAAGGACACGATCCGGTGTGGATTTTTATTCTTACATCCGCCATCTTTTCTATGAATGAAGGTGCTCTTGACCCGACATCTGTTCTGTTTTCACTAGAATCCTTATTTTTGTTAGGTTCTAATGAAAAATATAGTACATGATGGAGCTCGGGTAGAAACTGAAACTATGGATTCATCTTGCAGGGGGCAAGAATCTAGGGTTAATACCAATCAATAGGTTGGAACAACTTCGTAAGTATATCAATATATAAATCGAAAGGATCCGATTCAGTCAAGTTTTTAATTCAAAAGTAAAATTTTTTGGAATTGAGAAAAGTCTTTCGATTCAAAGTGTATCGCGCGGGAATCGAGCGTTTATATGATTCTTTGATAGAAAGAAATCACAAAAGGGGTATGTTGCTGCCATTTTGTAAGGATTAAGAAGCACCGAAGTAATGTCTAAACCCACTGATTTAAAACAAAGAAAAAAGGATCCCAGAACAAGGAAACGCCGTTTTTTCAATTGTCTCAATATATAATAATAAAGATTAAATGAGATAAACAAGAGGGGGTTAAAGACCATTCAAAAAATGAAATAAATTGCCTAAAGATTTTTTTCTTTTAAGCTATTTGAGAATTATCAAACTTGAGTTATGGGTACAAATGATTTTTTTAAGGAAGGGGGAAGAAAAAAATGAGTGAAATCCCATTATAATTTTATAATTTATTTTATCAACCCCTTTGCCATTAATTATAATTATATATACGTAGACAAAACTCCAAATCATTATCATTTTTTTCTCGAGCCGTACGAGGATAAAACTTCCTATACGTTTCTAGGGGGGGTCTTGTTCATTTACTTAGATCTATCCCAATGAGCCGTCTATCGAATCGTTGCAATTAATGTTCGATCCCGAAGAGAAGGAAGAGATCTTCGGAACGTAGGTTTTTATGATCCGATAAAGAATCAAAGTTATTTAAACGTTCCTGCTATTCTATATTTCCTTGAAAAGGGCGCTCAGCCCACAGGAACTGTTCAGAATCTTTTAAAAAGGGCGGAGGTTTTTAAGTAGCTTGTTCCTAATCAAACAAAATTTTTTTAAGGAAATAAAGAAATAGAAAGGGGTAGTAATTCTTATATAAATTTTTTTATTTTTTGGATTCTACTCATATCTATTTTTCATTGCTTCTATAAAATCTCATGTTCTAGAACGACAAAACCCGAGTTGCTTGATCCTATAAATATAAAATTCTGGGAGTTCCTTCAATTGGTCGGTTTTCGTTGGAACTCTACTAATAAATAATAAACAAGGAATCCTCCTTTTTTATTCTAGTTACTTATTATTGATTGAATAAAATAAATCTATATAAATCTGATATTTTTTTTTATACTTGTTCCTTCTTTATTCCTTTATCTAAACTTTTTTCAGCTATATAGTGCCAATCCAACACAAGCCCTTTTTTTAATAGTATTGAAATAAATGTAATTTATTTTGTTTTCCATTGTATTCTTTTCTCAACATTTATATTGACAACAGTGTATCGAACAAATATAATTCATCGTGATAAGTAGATAAATTTATTTCTGTCCGAGAGGTTTGATTTTTACTTTATAACCTTATATTATTCAAATGATGGGATTCCTTGGATTCTCTTTAATAGAATAGAATTTGACATTTATTTATCTTTTTCTTTTTTTTATTGTATCTACATAAACTTTTTCTATTCGGGTTGCTAACTCAACGGTAGAGTACTCGGCTTTTAAGTGCGGCTAGGATCTTTTACACATTTGGATGAAGCGAGGGATTCGTCCATACCATCGGTAAAGTTTGGAAGACCACGACTGATCCTGAAAGGGAATGAATGGAAAAAACAGCATGTCGGATCAACGAAGATTTCTGAGGAATATTTCATTCTTTCCGAATCGGTACAAACCCTTGTGTTCTTTTTTGAAACGGAACAAAATGAATTCAATTTCAAGTTGGGTCGGATGAATAAATGGATAGAGATAGAGCCCTAAATTTATTAATTAATTATTATAGGGAAAAAAGCAACGAGCTTCTGTTCTTAATTTGAACGATTACCCGATCTAATTAGACGTTAAAAATGTATTAGTGCCTGATACGGGAAGAGATTATCCCATGAACGGATTCTTTTTTTTTTTTTTATGAATCCTAACTATTGATATTTTCCATTATGGAATAGAAATGTGTGTGTAGAAGAAACAGTATATTGATAAAAAAATTCCAAAATCAAAAGAGCGATTAGGTTGAAAAAATAAAGGATTTCTAAGTATTTTGTTATCCTATACGAACATAAATTATTCGTTTAAATGGAAAAGAAAGGATAGAGAATCCGTTGATAAGTTTACCTGTATCCGAGGTATCTATTCGTTTATTACTAGAAAACCTCGTTTTGACTGTATCGCACTATGTTTCATGGATAACCCCCAAAATCCTCTACCTTTAGTTCAACTATAATTTCAAATGGAGGAATTCCAAAGATATTTAAAGCAAAATAGATCTCAACAACACTACTTCTTATATCCACTTATCTTTCAGGAGTATATTTATGCACTTGCGCATGATCATGGTTTAAATAGAAATAGATCCATTTTTTTGGAAAATGCAGGTTATAATAAATTCAGCTTACTAATTGTGAAACGTGCAATTGAGCGAATGTATCAGTATGAACAGAAGCATTTGATTCTTTTTGCTAATGATTTTAACCAAAATATATTTTTTGGACGCAACAAGAATTTTTATTTTCAAATGATATCAGAAGGATTTGCAGTCATTGTAGAAATTCCGTTTTATCTCCGATTATTATCTTCGCTAGAAAGGAAAGGAATTAAATCTCATAATTTACGATCAATTCATTCAATATTCCCTTTTTTAGAGGACAATTTTTCACATTTAATTTATGTATTAGAGATACTAATACCCTACCCAGCCCATCTGGAAATATTGATTCAAACTCTGCGCTACTGGGTAAAAGACGCTTCTTCTTTACATTTATTACGATTCTTTCTCCATGAGTATCGTAGTTGGAATACTCCAAATAAAGCCAGTTCTTGTTTTTCAAAAAGAAATCAAAGGTTTTTCTTCGTCCTATATAATTCTCATCTATGTGAATACGAATCCATCTTCATCTTTCTTCGTAACCAATCTTCTCATTTATGTTCAACGTCTTCTAGAACCCTTCTTGAACGAATCTATTTCTATGGAAAACTAGAACATCTTGTACTTGTAGAAGCTTTTGCTAAGGCCTTTCAGGCCAATCTATGGTTGTTTAAGGATCCTTTCATGCATTATGTTAGGTATCAAG